TTCTAGTTACTTCGTTCTCTATTTCTACTTGCGAGAATCCTGAGGAAAAGAATTGTGTTTCCACCGAGCTGAAACAATATAACAATATGTTGACTTTAGTAAACCAAAGTCATCATTTCATAGCTATTTCGCTTCAATCTTCCCTATACAAACCAAAAATTGAAGATTTAGTTACGATTCGAAATACACTTTTTGATCTTCATCCATGGACCCTTTACTCATACTCATTCAATTGGAAGTCTTAATCCAACAAAAAAATTATGCTTCGCGACTCCATAATCCAACTTTTCAATTTCTAATTGATCCTTGGATAGAAATCACGAGAATGTATATTCCTCCTCAAATCTGTCATTGAGAGGGAAAGGATTCACTCCTTTTCAGAAAGAAAGTTTTTGCTAGGAATCTCTATCAACGGAAAGACCCCTTAACTACTTCAGCTGTTAATAGAACGAATCACACTTTTACCACTAAACTATACCCGCTACAATGTGATTATTGTCTAGGAATGGGCCCTTTGTCGAACAAAAGAATCTCGCGTAATCAAGATAGGATCAGAAAAGAATCACAAAATTCGCGTGTTGACGCGTTTCGCCGGGAGAGCTTGATGAGATAGGAAAACAGGGTTTCTTTTTCAATAATAAAAATAAAGAAATTGTGTAAGAATCCGTAGCTGTCTATTATATATTTTCAACTTTTCCATCCTCTTAATCTCAAGCAAAGACATTTTTTCAAAAAAGAGGGCGAGTATGAGTCTTCTCTTTTTTTGAAGACGGGCTTTTCCCTATTTATTTGATTCAATTACTAGATTTTCTGAATTCAGGCCAAGCAATTGGATGTAGTAAACAAGAAGAAAATCTTAGTATTTTTTTTTATTTTTTTATTCGGGGGTTCAAATCAAGTTTGTCGCTTGAAGAAATAACTAAGTTTTAGTATAAATAAGTTTCTTATATTAATTAAGTATGCTAAGTATAGTATGATAAGACCTTTTTTATTTTTGTACAAACCGAGAAAGGGAAAAGAAAGAATAAATAATAAGAAATAACACTTCTATCATCTCTCAGAGGAGCAGAAATACCCCGTTATTTTCTATTCCGATTGTTGTTGCTTCACTTCAATAACAAGTTTTTTTTTCAAATCTAATAAATCACTGGATCTATGATTCATTGGAATAAAACAAGAAAGAAATGGCCTGGCCTGGTCAGTACCTAGCCAGGCCGGGGGATCAAAAAATATTTCAGACGAAAAAAGAAAGGTTCTTTCCTTTTTTTCTATGGGAAATATCCTCGGTATCGAAATGGAATTCGACTGTAATTACTAATCAAATAAATCTCTATCTAAATTAGGATCTAATGAGTCTCTATAGTCTAGAATCAAAAAGAAATACTAAATGAAATAAAGAAAGACTTTTTTTTTATTTCATGCATAATCATACCAGGGTAATTCTCCTTTTTTGGGAGAGATGGCTGAGTGGATGAAAGCGGCGGATTGCTAATCTGTTGTACGACTTATTCGTACCGAGGGTTCGAATCCCTCTCTTTCCGTCTCCTCTGATGACTTGATATTTGCCTTTCAAAAAAACCGAACCATTTTCTCTGATTTTATCATAGTTCAATGTCTAGAATAGAGAAAATCATAACAAAATTGGGAAATCGAGCAAGGAAAATAAAAACCGACTTTTTTATTCCTCACGCCCAGGATTACGTCCTGGATCATTAGATAGGAAGCCGAAGATGAAGAGAGAAACAAAGAATATCACTACTGTGTAAACGAAGAGTTTGAGAGTAAGCATTACAAAATCTCCAAGATCGTTTTTGGAAAAAGGGAGAATATATTATCCATTTTTCGACCGCATATCCTATTTTGTTTGACACCAAGAAATGAAGTGCTTTCTATAAAAGAAAGGCATTTTCAGAAATGTATTTGTAATAAGATTCTCTCACCAAAATTATCTTTCATGCCCCATCTCTCTATAGATACTATATATCTATAAAAACGAGGAATGTTTGTAAGACAGTAGTCAAAATATCATCGAAAACTTACAGCAGCTTGCCAAACAAAGGCTAAGAGCAAAAAGAGCACAGGTATGACTGGCATAACATCTACGATTGGATTCAAAAAAGCGTAAGCCTCGGGCAATTTAGCGAAAACAAAACTAATTGAATGAAGGGCAGAATTAAGACAGATACAGATCAAACTAAAGATATTCAGCATAACAAACATTTCCTTCTTTAATTGTATTTTGATTGAGTGATATGATAGAAGGAAAAAAATAAAGTAATAAGGTACACCAAAAATCTTTATTTTTCTTTGAATCACCCAATCAAAAAGCCTTCCCTGCTCAAACGAGAGTAGAAGTAATCATACTTTCATACATTATCTTAATTGAATTATATGTAATGATCAATAAATTCTGTTAGATTCTACAACTACACGTGTTAAATCCTAGCAATAATCTAATCTATTTCATAGAGATTTGAGCGGAAATTGACGAATATCCAATAATATTATTTCTTTAGTATGAAATAAAAGCCTAAATGGGGCGTGGCCAAGCGGTAAGGCAACGGGTTTTGGTCCCGCGACTCGAAGGTTCGAATCCTTCCGTCCCAAAGCAGTCCGATTCTAAATTCTTTTTTAGAATCTTCTGCTTCACTTAAAAAAAAAAAAAAGTGATATCATCGAAATGCTTACCTGTCTATATAGAAAAGTCTCAAGTAAAAATTGCTATGGGCCTATTGAGCCAATGACTATTCATGATTCCATATTGAATCAATTCCATACGAGTTTTGCACAGGATGTTATGGTAAAACTTCGTTTAAAACGATGTGGTAGAAAGCAACGTGCGACTTGAAGGACATGATCGTCTGTGGACTCTTACATCCACCATTTTTTATAGGCATAAAGATGTTTCTTGGCTCGACATAGTTTGTTCTGTTTCACTAGACCAACCCTTTTTTGCTGGGTTGTAAAGAGTACCTAATGGAGCTCGAGCAGAACTAAAAGTATTTATTCATTTCTCAGGGACAAGAGTCTAGGGTTAGTGTCAATCAATAAGTGGGAAACACTTCGTAAGTCTATCGTTCGTATGATTCTTCGCTAGAAAGAAATCACAAAAGGTACGTTGCTGCCATTTTGAAACGGTTAAAGATCACCGAAGTAATGCCTAAACCCAATGATTCAAAGCAAAGATAAAGGATCCCGGAACAAGAAAACACCATTTTTTAATTGTCTCAACCATTGAAAGGGATTCTAAACGAGACAAACAAAGGGGGTTAGAGACAGCTCAATAAATGACATGGCTACGTCTAAGGATTTTCCTTTTAGCTCTTTGAGAATTAGATAACTTGAGTTATGAGTACGGATGATTTTTCTTTTCTTTTTCGGGACGAAAGAAAAAAACGAATCAAAGCATAAAAGCCTAGTAATGAATTTGAAAATTGTATCGATCGATTTGGAACTAGAAACTATCTAATTCAAATTATTCGTTCTCGAGCCGTACGAGGAAAAAGCCTCTCATACGTTTCCAGGGGGGGCATTGTTCATATATATGTATCCCAATGAGCCATCTATCGAATCGTTGCAATTGATGTTCGATCCCGAAGAGAAGGACGAGATCTCGGAAAAGTGGGTTTTTACGATCCGAAAAAGAAGCGCACTTACTCGAATGTCCCCTCTATTCTATATTTCCTCGAAAGGGGGGCTCAACCAACAGCAATTGTTCACGATATCTCAAAAAAAGGAATGTGTAGGGAACTTCGGGTTGATTAAACGAACTAAAAAAAAAAAAATGACTGAAAAAGTACAGCACGGGGGGGCTCAGCTATCCTCCGTGACTGGATTCCTTTTTGCTAGTTACAACTCAAATATTGGCAATAATCAATTTCAAGTTCAGTCTAAAAAAAATGCAAGTTCAGTCTAAAAAAATGCAAGTTCAGTCTAAAAAAAAAAGAAAAAAAAATATGCAAAAAATACATAAGAAAGAAAAAAATATGCAAAAAATACAGGAGAAAGTATGATACAGATACAAAATTGTTTTGGCTTTCTAAAGGAAGCATTACCGATCGTGTTGACTGTTGTTGGGATAACTTACATCGAGATCTTCGGCCGTTCCGTTCCGACTCGCAAAGATAGATATCCGAGATCCACCCCAAGTGCTTTTGTCCTTTCACAAGAAGAGATTGAATCACTCAATGTTTCACCTTTTATAAAAGACCAGATGAAATCTGATCTTAAAAAAAAAAAAAATCTTACTTATAACAAATATTATATAAAATATATAAAAAAAAAATCGCGGATACCGGAAGCAATCGAAGAGGAAGAGCCAAGAGATGAATTAATCAATCAAACTGAAACATCTGCAACCGCAGAAAATCAGAATGATTCCAATGGCACGAATATCGGAGTAGTGTCAATTCACAATTCACAATCAAGCATGCCTCTAGGACTGGAACTTTCACCCCTCCTTTCAGAAGAAGAACTAAATTTTCTAGCCACAGAAAGTCAAGATGATTATGATATGTCGATTGCCATAGTCGAACCACTCGACTCTCAGGCAAGTTTCCCAGTCGAAGGTCTTGAAGAGATACTTCTTCAAATCGAAACTAAAAGAAACTTACTAAAAGCAACCGAGGCATCGTCTGCAAAACTTTCTTCAAAAGTAAATAAAGGTTTTTACTTGCTATCTTCCTCCTTAACGGAAGTGAGAAGGAGGTATGCAACTACTGATCTTACAACTCGGGATCGGGATGTATGTCTATTATTCGAGGAAATAATAAACGTGTATCTGTCAGAAGAGAAACAAAATCAAGCATTGCTAGAACAGCAAATTCGATGCTTAGAAAACAATCTTGAGAAATTAAAAAACGATCTATCACAAGATAGTATCGGGTTTCCTCTTGAGTATATCCAAAGGAACCAAGAGGAAAATGAAACAACTCAAACTAATATCTCTATGGAAATCCACCTTAAAGAGTTGGACTTAGACTTTCACAAAACAAGGTATCAGACGGTATCTTCAAAAGTGGAAAACGTTTATAGTGATATGCGCCAAATTGTCGTGAGGGGGGCTTCCGCTCTTCAGGTAGTGGGAGAGTTGGAGGTAAAACTTCTGACGGAGGATCGGGCCTGCATCCAACTTCAAAGAAACACTATTAAGCGCTTGACGCAAGAAATAAATCTCTTAGAGCGAAATGCTCTGAATGATTCCGATCTGGAAAGGAGGACGTTGACTCAGAGAGCTCTCGAGAACCCCCCCTCCGAGGGTCAGAGAGCTCTCGAGAACCCCCCTCCGAGGGTCGGAATCGGGCGCTTCAGTGACAAAAGCGAATCCAGTGCTTCTGGGCAGCATAGGATCCGCCCAAAAAGAGGATTAGTCTTTGGGTTGATTCCGTTTTGGTGAATATGAACTTTTTATTTGGGTGATATGATTCATGATAGAATCATATCCCCGGTTCTAGTTTCTAATTCAAATCCTCAACTGTCGAGGTGGGGAATGACCGAGAAATCTTACAAATTTTGAGTAGGTACCTTCTATGGTCAATCATTAGGTAGTTAAATTAGGGGGTATAGCTGGTCTCAATTGGGGTTGTACTCGGCTCTTTGTGTGGTTCTGCCCGCAAATTTCGCCGCGTCAGCCCACGGCGATTGTTGCCTTCCTTGAAGAGGAAGAGGTGGAAATTCTAGCCACAGAAAGTCAAGTCGACCATGACAGGTCTAGTGGAACGGTCGAACCACTCGACTCTCAGGCAAGTTTCCCAGTCGAAGGTCTTGAAGAGATACTTCTTCAAATCAAGACTAATAAGGACCTACTAAAAGAAACCAAGGCAGCGTCTGCAAAACTCTCTTCCAAAGTAGTTACAGTTTTTCACTTGCTATCTTCCTTCTTACCGGTGGTGAGCAGGAGGTATGAAACTACCGATCTTACAACTCGGGATTGGGATGTATTTCGATTATTAGAAGAAATCGTGGACATCTATTTGGCAGAAGAGAAACACAATCGAGCATTGCTAAAACAGCAAATTCGATGCTTACAAAACGATCTTGAGAACTTCGAAAAAGATCTCAAAATCTGAAATATGGAAAAAGATATTGTCGGGTTGACTCCTGGGGATATCCAAAGGAAACAAGAGGAAAATGAAACAGCTACAAGTGGGCTCTGTATTCAAATCGAAATCAAGAAGTTGGACTTAGACTTTCACAAACTAAGGTACCAGACGGTATCTTCAAAAGTGGAAAACGTTTCTATGGATCTGATCCTAATTGTCGTGAGGGGGACTTCCGCTCTTGAGGGAGTGGGAGAATTAGAGAACAGACTTCTGTCAGAGGATCGGTCCTGCCTACAACTCCAAAGAGACACTATTGAGCGCTTGACGCAAGAAATAGTGCTCTTAGAGCAAAATGCACTGAAGCAACATGATTCCGATCTGGCAAGGAGGACGTTGACTCAGAGGGCTCTCGAGAACCCTCCTCCGAGGGTCGGAATCGGGCGCAAGGGCGAATCCAGCGCTTCTGGGCAGCATAAGCTCCGTCCTAAGGTTAGCTTGGGGTCAAGTTCAAGCACTCGGGGCCCCACCCCAGGGACAGGGTAGGAGATCGCAAGGGCGAATCCAGTGCTTCTGGGCAGCATAAGATCCGACCAGACTAAGAATTTCATAGGTCTATGATAGATCTATGATAGGGGTGCTCGCCCCACAGAAATTGTTCGTGATATTTCCAAAAAGGGCTATGTTATGTGAGGAACTTCGGGTTAATTAAACGAATTAAATTAAACTGAATAAAATAAAAAAGTAGGCAAAGGTAGGCTGGGCTATCCTCTGTGAGTATTTTTTTTATTGAAATTCATTTTCATTAATAATTAGGGCTATACGGATTCGAACCATAGACTTTCTCGGTAAAACAGATCAAACTTTTTATTATCGAAATGATTCGAACTGTTTCAAAGACCCAACGTGCCTTTTTTTTGCATTGGGCTCTTTCATCAACTGATATAAATATCAGATAGTTTGCCATACTTTTTCTTGACAGCAAAGATAACGAGATGGCTCCACGTGCTCTGATTCATTATTTGAATGCTGATCCAAGAGCGATACCAAAGTGTTTCAAAGAAGAGTTACCTTGACATAGGTCTGCCTCCGGCCTAGATTAACCTAAGTGAAATAAAGTCTCTATCGCTCCGCTCAAAGAGTCAAACAAAGAGTCAAATATGAAACTTTATACACCTTAAATAAAGTTCATAGGACGAAAAGATATTAGTTTGAGGTCCTTATACTCATTAGGCCTATCATTGATAGGACTGGGTATTTACCTTATCAATTATTAACTCAACGTTGGGGTCCATTTGTAGCCTAAATTGGCACCCAAATCGGACCGAACCAAAAGTCAGGCTATTGTTCTCTTGTTTCCTCGAATACATAGAGTAAGACCCCAATTTCTTCATAAGATCAATTCTGTTGATTGCATGATGGACTTCCCTGAAAAACATTGGCGCGCGTGTAAACGAGGTGCTCTACCTAACTGAGCTATAGCCCTTGTGCTACCTATAATTTAGCATGTAAAGAATTTCTTGTCAAGATGAATATGAATATACCACATGATAGCTTCGGATCCGTTTCCTGCCATGCCAAGGATTGGTATTGCGTAGAAATCAGATTCCGTCTATAATCAATCCATCGATATGATGGGTCCCTTTTGTTTCTCTTTGTGATGATAAATGACCTACTTAACCCAGTGGTTAGAGTATTGCTTTCATACGGCGAGAGTCATTGGTTCAAATCCAATAGTAGGTAGAACTTATTAGAGACCGGAGGCACTGGGATCTAATAAGTTTTGCTACCCACCCTCTTTTTTATTTATTCCCCCCACTCCTCGGATAAACGTAACTTCTTTGGATTATTTGGGTGCATCAAGGAGCGACGAACTAATATTGAGAGTCTCGACGCGTGTCCGAGCTCGTCTGACAGCTAAATTTGCCTCAATTGTTTGTCTCTTGCCTTCAGCTCTACTCAAGTTAGCTTCAGTTATTTCAAGAGTTTGCTGAGCTTCTTGTGGATCAATGTCACTATCCTTTTCCGCATCATTTACTAAAATGGTGATCTCATTATTGCCTATTCTAGCGAAACCACCCATGAGAGCTATTTTTACCCATTGGTCGTTAATACGTATTCTCAAAATACCTATATCTAGAGCTGTGGCAATAGGGGCGTGATTTGGTAATACACCAATTTGGCCACTATTAGTAGATAAAATGATTTCTTTCACTTCTGCATCCCAAACAATTTGATTAGGAGTCAATACACAAAGATTAAAAGTCATTTCTGGCTCTCCACTTCTAAGTTCATAGCCTTCGCGGTAGCTTCATCGATGGTACCTACCAAATAAAAGGCCTGCTCAGGAAGACCATCTAATTCTCCGGAAAGGATCAGTTGAAACCCCCTAATGGTTTCTGCTAGACCAACATATTTCCCTGGAGAACCAGTAAATACTTCTGCTACGAAGAAGGGTTGTGATAAGAAACGTTCCATTTTTCGTGCTCTTGCTACGGTTAAACGGTCCTCTTCCGACAATTCGTCCAACCCAAGGATAGCTATAATGTCCTGAAGTTCTTTATAACGTTGTGAAGTTTGCTTAACTCTTTGCGCAGTTTCGTAATGTTCCGGACCAACAATCCGAGGTTGTAGCATAGTTGACGTGGAATCTAAAGGATCTACTGCTGGATAGATCCCTTTGGCAGCTAGTCCTCTTGAGAGTACGGTAGTCGCATCTAAATGTGCAAATGTCGTAGCAGGGGCGGGGTCGGTTAAATCGTCCGCAGGTACATAAACTGCTTGAATAGAAGTTATGGATCCCCTTTTGGTAGAAGTAATTCTTTCTTGCAAAGAACCCATTTCTGTACTAAGGGTAGGTTGATAACCCACAGCGGAAGGCATTCGGCCCAATAAGGCGGATACTTCAGATCCTGCTTGTACAAAACGGAAAATATTGTCGATAAATAGAAGGACGTTTTGTTTATTAACATCTCGGAAATATTCCGCCATGGTTAGGGCAGTCAAACCAACCCTCATACGAGCTCCCGGCGGTTCATTCATCTGCCCATAGACTAGAGCTACTTTTGATTCTGCAATATTTTGTTCATTAATCACTCCAGACTCTTTCATTTCCATGTAAAGGTCATTCCCTTCACGAGTACGTTCGCCTACTCCGCCAAATACGGATACACCCCCGTGAGCTTTGGCAATGTTGTTGATCAATTCCATGATGAGTACTGTTTTACCCACTCCAGCTCCACCGAATAGTCCTATTTTCCCCCCACGACGATAAGGCGCTAAAAGATCCACTACTTTTATCCCGGTTTCAAAAATAGATAATTTGGTATCTAATTCTATAAAGGCAGGCGCGGATCTATGAATAGGAGATGTTTTTCGAGTATCTACAGGACCTAAATTATCAACAGGTTCTCCAAGAACGTTGAAAATTCGTCCGAGAGTCGATCCACCGACTGGAACACTTAGAGGAGCTCCCGTGTCAATCACATCCATTCCTCTCATCAGACCATCTGTAGCACTCATAGCTACAGCTCTCACTCGATTATTTCCTAATAATTGCTGTACCTCACAAGTAACATTAATTTGCTGGCCGGCAGTATCTCGACCCTTCACTACCAAAGCGGTGTAAATATTAGGCATCTTGCCTGGGGGAAAGGATACATCCAGTACCGGACCAATGATTTGAGCGATCCGCCCCGGTTTTTTTTCTTCAAGTGTGGAAACCCTAGGACCGGAAGTAGTTGGATTGATGCTCATAATCATAAACAAGTGAACGAGGTCAAATTTTTTACAAACAAAAAAGAAAATTCGATAGCGTGAGCAAGTGGCTCGGTGAAGTCAAAACGAAATGGGAGTTAGGACTTCGGTCACATCCAACCGAATCCCATTCCATTGTTTACTCATTCAATGCATGAATTTTCAAGTTCAACCAACCCCAACCTATTTTCAAAATATCAACTAGA